TAACCAAGCATCGCCCATTGGTTCTATACCCGATTCATAACTAGAAAGCTTCTCAGGTCCTTCGTTAATCGGGGCCAAAACTCCGGAAATTAGAAATGCCAAAATAGGAATAAGACTTGATATTATTAGAAATACCCAGAAAATATCATATTCGTGAAGCAGAAACATAGATGCACTCCTATGAATGTGAAAAATATAGCAGATTAGTCGATTCGAATTGGAATTGTGAATTCATCTATAACTGTTTAGTCGAAATACCAATGAATTTTGATTGAACCACCCAGCTTTTTTGCTGCAAGTCGTGTTTTGTTTCAAGATTCGTCGAGTGGAAATAGGATTCGACTTACTTCAATTCTATTTCGATATGGTATTCTATTTCGATATGGTATAGGCATATCATGCTCTTATACAAAAAAACGAGAAAGTTTTTATCTCGTCTCAGATTCTCTCGAAAAAAAGAGTTCAAATCAAATAAAAAAGAATTCCAAATTATATTTTTAGTTAATTATATAGAATTTTTATTAAGATTAAGTTAAGATATTATTAAGAATATTAAAAATTCTTAATATTAATAATTCTAAATTCTATATGTATGATGTATGTTATCTATTTTATGAATATTCATATAAGAAAATCAAATGAAATGGTATTGGTATATTCTTTTCATTAAGATCCAATCCAGTTAGAGGATTATTGTTTATATTGATTAGATACGGAAACAGGGTGCATTGACCTATTCGATTCTCTTTCCTTGTTCTAGACTTACTTAATAGATTGGATTTGATTCAATGCATTGAATTGCGAGAAACCCTTCCCTTACTTACGTATAACAACTCATAGGTTTCTATCCCCAAATTACGAGCTTTGAACCTGTACTCCCTCAACCTGCACCTTCCCCAAGAACAAAAAACAATCGGGTTATTAAATTCTAGCCTCGCAGTCTTGAAAGACCCATTCCAAATCCCGAACTTTAGTACTTGAAATGGGTCCGAAATGACTGGAAATACTTGTTAATGTAATAAGAATAAGAAAAGAACTAGTTAAAGTAAGACCAACCACTGGGTTAGGTTTCATGTCAATAAAAAGATTGATTTTGAAACAACCCTACACAATGGAGCATATCACAATGATAGAATCAGCCGAATCATAAATGATCTACAGAATAAACTTCTAATCGAATCGCGAATTATCAAACGATTCGACAGATCAAATCCCCAAACAACTCATGGAAATAGACAGGGGTGCAAACACTAATAGATTTAGGACCAATTCATTATCTCTGAAACAATGAGTTGGGTTGTTCTTCCGCAAAAAAGCGATGGGTCGGGGGCTTCTTAACTCGTCCAAGTTCAGATGGGCCCCCAATCTTCTTGCATAAAGTCAGCATCGGTAGAATTGGAATGGTGAGCAATTGGGTTGGGGTATATTGGGATACAAAAAAAGAAATATAGTAAAAAAAAAAAAAAGACTACTTAATTTTTGTTTTGCTAGGTTGGTTCGGTTATACGAAGATGATCCCATTTGAAAATTTTTACAATGAAACTTGCCGAGGAGCTTCATTTTTCAAACTCTGGCTGTTCCACAAATAATATAAGAAAAATAATATGCCGGTCCTAGATCCGTGTGACTTACTATCAGATTGGATTTGATTTGGCTTGGGTTGGAGTTTTTAGCCGGGCTCGGGTCATCATTTTGACTTCAAAAATGCATTTTTTTAGGTTCATGCTCGCTCGCGGGGATCATTCGGAGTATGTGGGATTGATTTATTCTATTTCAATGGGCCAACCGACCGCCCGGCTACAACCAACAAACAAGAATAAGGAAATGAAAGCAATACAAATTTTTTGTTAATTTGAAATTAATTAACAATTTAGGGCTATACGGACTCGAACCGTAGACCTTCTCGGTAAAACAGATCAAACTGATTATTATCGAAATGATTCGAACTGTTTCAAAGACCCAACATGCATTTTTTTGCATTGGGCTCTTTCATCAACTGATATAAATATCAGATAGTCCGCCATATTTTTTCTTGACAGAAAGATAACGAGATGGCTCCACGTGCTCTGATTCATTATTTGGATTCTGATCCAGGAGCAATACCAAAGTGTTTCAAAGAAGAGTTACCTTGACGTAGGTCTGCCTCCGGCCTAGATCAACCTAAGTTAAATGGAGTCTCTATCGCTCTGCTCAAAGAGTCAAATATGAAACTTCATACACCTTAAAGTTCATAGTACGAAAAGATATTTGTTTGAGGTCCTTATACTCATTATGCCTAGCATTGAATGGACTGGGTATTCACCTTATCAATTATCAAATCAATGATGGGTTCTATTTGGAGCCTAAATTGGCAGCCAAATCAGACCGAACCAAACATTTGTCAGGCTATTGTTCTCTTGTTCTCTCGAATACATGGAGTAAGACATCGATTTCTCAATAAGATCAATTCTGTTGATTGCATGATGGACTTCCCTGAAAAAACATTGGCGCGCGTGTAAAC